AAAAGAATTATAGGACACCCGTGTGAATTCGGACCTCTCCGAGTCAACTTGGACCATATTTCCTGACCTAAAATTCTACGCAAATCAAGATCGAGAAAAGGAAGTTTTGCAATCATTGACTCAAACTCATTGTCGAATCCCATTCAGCAGAATATGGAGGTACTTATGGCGGAACGGGCCAATCTGGTATTTCACAATAAAGTGATAGATGGAACTGCTATTAAACGACTTATTAGCCGATTAATAGATCACTTCGGGATGGCATATACATCACACATCCTAGATCAAGTAAAGACTCTGGGTTTCCAGCAAGCCACTGCTACATCCATTTCATTAGGAATTGATGATCTTTTAACGATACCTTCTAAGGGCTGGCTTGTCCAAGATGCTGAACAACAAAGTTTGATTTTGGAAAAACACCATCATTATGGGAATGTACATGCGGTAGAAAAATTACGCCAATCTATTGAGATATGGTATGCTACAAGTGAATATTTGCGACAGGAAATGAATCCTAATTTTAGGATGACGGACCCTTTAAATCCAGTCCATATGATGTCTTTTTCGGGAGCTAGAGGAAATGCATCTCAAGTACATCAATTAGTAGGTATGAGAGGATTAATGTCGGATCCCCAAGGACAAATGATTGATTTACCTATTCAAAGCAATTTACGCGAAGGACTGTCTTTAACAGAATATATTATTTCTTGCTATGGAGCCCGTAAAGGAGTTGTAGATACTGCGGTACGCACATCAGATGCTGGATATCTTACGCGTCGACTTGTTGAAGTAGTTCAACATATTGTTGTACGTCGAACAGATTGTGGCACTATCCGAGGGATTTCTGTGAGTCCTCGAAATAAAAGTCGGATGATGTCAGAAAGAATTTTTATCCAAACATTAATTGGTCGTGTCTTAGCAGACGATATATATATAGGTTCCCGATGTGTCGCCTTTCGAAATCAAGATCTTGGGATTGGACTTGTCAATCGATTCATAACCTTTGGAACACAATCAATATCTATTAGAACTCCCTTTACTTGTCGGAGTGCATCTTGGATCTGTCGATTATGTTATGGTCGCAGTCCCACTCATGGTGACCTAGTTGAATTGGGGGAAGCTGTAGGTATTATTGCGGGTCAATCTATTGGCGAACCGGGGACTCAACTAACATTACGAACTTTTCATACCGGCGGAGTATTTACAGGAGGTACTGCCGAACATGTACGAGCCCCTTATAATGGAAAAATAAAATTTAATGAGGATTTGGTTCATCCTACACGTACACGTCACGGGCATCCTGCCTTTCTATGTTATATAGACTTGGCTGTAATTATTGAGAGCGAAGATATTATACATAGCGTGACTATTCCACCAAAAAGTTTTCTTTTAGTTCAAAATGATCAATATGTGGAATCAGAACAAGTGATTGCTGAGATTCGCGAGGGAACATACACTTTTCATTTTAAAGAAAGGGTTAGAAAATATATTTATTCTGACTCCGAGGGCGAAATGCATTGGAGTACTGATGTATCCCATGCACCCGAATTTACATATAGTAATGTCCATCTCTTACCAAAAACAAGTCATTTATGGATATTATCAGGAGGTTCATGTGGATCTAGTCTAATTCTTTTTTCGATCCACAAAGATCAAGATCAAATGAACATACCCTTTCTTTCCGTCGAAAGAAAATCTATTTCTAGCCTCTCAGTGAATAATGATCAAGTGAGCCGAAAATTTTTCAGTTCGGATTTTTCTGATAAAAAAAAATATGGGATTCCCAATTATTCAGAATTGAATGGAATCGTAGGTACTAGTCATTATAATTTCATATATTCTGCTATTTTTCATGAGAACTCGGATTTATTAGCAAAAAGGCGAAGAAATAGATTTCTCATTCCATTCCAATCGATTCAAGAGCACGAGAAAGAGTTCATCCCGCATTCAGGTATCTCCATTGAAATACCCATAAATGGTATTTTCCGTAGAAACAGTATTTTTGCTTTTTTTGATGATCCTAGATACAGAAGAAAGAGTTCCGGAATTCTTAAATATGGAACTCTAAAGGCGGACTCAATCATCCAAAAAGAGGATATGATTGAGTATCGAGGAGTCCAAAAATTTAAGACAAAATACGAAATGAAAGTAGATCGCTTTTTTTTCATTCCTGAGGAAGTGCATATTTTACCCGAATCCTCCGCCATAATGGTACAGAACTATAGTATCATTGGAGTCGATACACGAATCACTTTAAATATAAGAAGCCAAGTTGGCGGATTGATCCGAGTGGAGAGAAAAAAAAAAAGGATTGAACTCAAAATATTTTCGGGGGATATTCATTTTCCGGACAAGACAGATAAGATATCCCGACATAGTGGCATCTTGATACCGCCGGGAAGGGGAAAAACAAACTCTAAAGAATCCAAAAATTTGAAAAATTGGATTTATGTCCAACGGATCACACCAACCAAGAAAAAGTTTTTTGTTTTGGTGCGGCCCGTAGCCACCTATGAGATAGCGGACAGTATAAATTTAGCAACACTATTCCCACAAGATCTCTTTCGGGAAAAGGATAATATTCAACTTCGAGTTTTCAACTATATCCTTTATGGAAATGGTAAACCAACTCGCGGAATTTCTGACACAAGTATTCAATTGGTTCGAACTTGTTTAGTCTTGAATTGGGACCAAGACAACAAAAATTATTCCCTCGAGGAGGTCCGCGCTTTCTTTGTTGAAGTAAGTACAAAGGGTTTGATTCGAGATTTCATAAGAATTGGCTTAGTGAAATCCCATATTTCGTATATAAGAAAAAGGAATAATCCGCCGGATTCAGGATTGATCTCTGCAGATTCCATGAATCCGTTTTATTCGATTTCTCCCAAGGCTGGCATTCTTCAACAATCGCTTAGACAAAATCCCGGAACTATTCGTATGTTCAGAAATAAGGAATCCCAATCGTTGTTAATTTTATCATCCTCTAATTGTTTTAGAATCGGTCCATTTAATCATGTAAAATATCACAATGTTATAAACCAATCAATAAAAAAAAACCCTCTAATTACAATTAAAAATTCGTCGGGCCCCTTAGGAACAGCCATTCAAATTTCGAATTTTTATTCATTTTGGCCTTTACTAACTTATAATCAGATCTCTGTAATTAAATATTTGCAACTTGATAACTTCAAATATATTTTTCAAGTAATTCACTCTTATTTAATAGATGAAAACGGAAGAATTTTTAATCTAGATCCGTACAGTAACCTTGTTTTGAATCCATTCAAATTGAATTGGTATTTTCTTCATCAAAATTATAATAATAATTATTGTGAGGAAACGTCCACAATAATTAGTCTTGGACAATTTTTTTGTGAAAATGTATGTATAGCCAAAAAAGAACCATACCTAAAATCTGGTCAAGTTTTAATTGTTCAAAGGGATTCTGTAGTAATAAGATCCGCTAAGCCCTATTTGGCTACTCCGGGAGCAAAAGTTCATGGGCATTATAGAGAAATTCTTTACGAAGGGGATACATTAGTTACATTTATATATGAAAAATCGAGATCCGGTGATATAACACAAGGTCTTCCAAAAGTAGAACAGGTGTTAGAAGTCCGCTCGATTGATTCAATATCGCTGAACTTAGAAAAGCGGATTAAGGGTTGGAACAGGTGTATAACAAGAATTCTTGGAATTCCTTGGGGATTCTTGATTGGTGCTGAGCTAACTATAGTGCAAAGTCGTATTTCTTTGGTTAATAAGATTCAAAAGGTTTATCGATCCCAGGGGGTGCAGATTCATAATAGGCATATCGAAATTATTGTACGTCAAATAACATCCAAAGTTTTGGTTTCAGAAGAGGGAATGTCTAATGTTTTTTTACCTGGAGAATTGATTGGATTGTTACGAGCAGAACGCACGGGGCGTGCTTTAGAAGAAGCAATCTGTTATCGAGCCGTTTTATTAGGAATAACTCGAGCGTCTTTGAATACTCAAAGTTTTATATCCGAAGCAAGTTTTCAAGAAACTGCTCGAGTTTTAGCAAAAGCTGCTCTTCGGGGTCGTATCGATTGGTTGAAAGGCCTGAAAGAAAATGTTGTTCTAGGGGGGGTGATCCCCGCCGGGACCGGGTTCAACAAAGGATTGGTGCATTGTTCACGGCAACATACCAACATTCTTTTGGAAAAAAAAACAAAGAATTTATCTTTATTAGAGGGAGATATGAGAGATATTTTATTTTACCACAGGGAATTTTGTGACTCTTCTATTTAAAAATCTGCCTTTTCTAGAATTGAATAATTCCTAATAGCAGATTCCTATTTTGAATTTCATTTTTTATTGTTTGCTGTAGTCATTTGCTTTGGTAATTTGTTAACACTAATAAAGATAATAATGAATACAAAATAATGGCTCGGCTCGTGCATAAACGGCCATCCCCGGTACAAGAGAAGGTTCCATTGGAACAAATTTTTATTTTAGTTTGGGGTACCCCCTTTTTAAGTGTGAAAAGAAATGACAAAAAGATATTGGAACATTGATTTGGAAGAGATGATGAGAGCAGGAGTTCATTTTGGACATGGTACTAGGAAATGGAATCCTAGAATGGCACCTTATATTTCTGCAAAGCGTAAAGGTATTCATATTATAAATCTGACTAGAACTGCTCGTTTTTTATCAGAAGCTTGTGATTTAGTTTTTGATGCAGCAAGTAGGGGAAAACAATTCTTAATTGTTGGGACAAAAAATAAAGCAGCTGATTTAGTGTCGCGGGCTTCAATAAGGGCTCGGTGTCATTATGTTAATAAAAAGTGGCTCGGCGGCATGTTAACAAATTGGTCCACTACAGAAAAAAGACTTCATAAGTTTAGGGACTTGAGAACTGAACAAAAGACAGAGGGATTCAACCGTCTTCCGAAAAGGGATGCAGCTGTGTTGAAGAGACAATTATCTCGCTTGGAAACATATCTAGGCGGAATTAAATATATGACGGGATTGCCTGATATTGTAATCATCATCGATCAGCAAGAAGAATATACGGCTCTTCGAGAATGTATAACTTTGGGAATTCCAACCATTTCTTTAATCGATACAAATTGTAATCCCGATCTCGCGGATATTTCTATTCCAGCAAATGATGACGCTATAGCTTCAATTCGATTCATTCTTAACAAATTAGTATTCGCAATTTGTGAGGGTCGTTCTAGCTATATACAAAATTCTTGATTAATAATAAGATAAATAAATCAATTTTTTTTGAGGGAGGGGCTCCCTGTATTTCGATTTATAAAATCGGTTACTATTCCTGAATCATACAAAAGAAAAAGAGATAAAAAACTGGGGATATTGTATGATTAGTTTAGTTGGTATCCAAAACTAAAATAGAAAATTCAAGTAAATTAAGTAAAAAAAAGGGGGGGTCTTGAATCAAAATAATTTAAAGTTCTTATTTCTGTCAGAGGGCAATATGAATGTTTTATCATGTTCCATCAATACACTAATAAAAGAAGGGTTATATGAGATATCTGGTGTAGAAGTAGGCCAACATTTCTATTGGCAAATAGGGGGGTTCCAAGTCCATGCGCAAGTCCTTATTACTTCTTGGGTTGTAATTGCTATCTTATTAGGTTCCGCAGCTCTAGCGGTTCGCAATCCACAAACCATTCCAACTGGCGGCCAAAACTTCTTTGAATTTGTCCTTGAATTCATTCGAGACGTGAGTCAAACCCAGATTGGAGAAGAATACGGTCCATGGGTTCCCTTTATTGGAACCCTCTTTTTATTTATTTTTGTTTCTAACTGGTCAGGAGCCCTTTTACCGTGGAAAATTATCCAGTTACCTCAAGGGGAGTTAGCAGCACCAACGAATGATATAAATACGACGGTTGCTTTAGCTTTACTCACATCAGTAGCATATTTTTATGCGGGTCTTAGCAAAAAAGGATTAGGGTATTTCAGTAAATACATTCAACCAACTCCAATTCTTTTACCCATTAACATCTTAGAAGATTTTACAAAACCTCTATCACTTAGTTTTCGACTTTTCGGAAATATATTAGCCGATGAATTAGTAGTTGTTGTTCTTGTTTCTTTAGTACCTTTAGTGGTTCCTATACCTGTCATGTTCCTTGGATTATTTACAAGCGGGATTCAAGCTCTCATTTTTGCCACTTTAGCTGCGGCTTATATAGGCGAATCTATGGAGGGTCATCATTAACGATTTTTTTTTTAATATTCATTTTTAGGTTAGCCCAATTATAGAATAGTTGGTTTACGTTATGTAAGAAACACTTGTATATGTGATATTTGATATTGACTAGGTATATATGAGTTAAAGATCTATCTAATCTGCCCCACTACTTTTGTGAATTTCTATTTAGATACCGATTCGATTAGAAGTTCTTCCTTTTTATCTGTGAATTGGTTGAAAAAAAGGATCAAAAAAAGAACGAAGAATTAAAAGAAAAGAATGGTTCACAAAAAATAAACGGCATAAAAAAGTCATATATATATATTATGCATTTTTCAAAATCCCGTGGATCCGAACTAATATCAAAGTAATTCTTATGATTCAATAATAGAATTAGATTATTTCAAAATAGAATGATATTATTTCAATTCAAGTTTTTGGTTATTTTGGCTGGATGAATCTTAACGATGACTTAATTATAATTAAGTCCTAAGTCATTGGATGATTGTATCATTAACTATTTCTTTATTTTGGTGTGAGGAACTTATCATGAATCCACTGGTTTCTGCTGCTTCGGTTATTGCTGCTGGGTTGGCTGTTGGGCTTGCTTCTATTGGACCTGGAGTTGGTCAAGGTACAGCTGCGGGTCAAGCTGTCGAAGGTATCGCGAGACAACCTGAGGCAGAAGGAAAAATACGAGGTACTTTATTGCTTAGTTTGGCTTTTATGGAAGCTTTAACAATTTATGGCCTGGTTGTAGCATTAGCGCTTTTATTTGCGAATCCTTTTGTTTAATCCTAGAAATCAGAAAATTATGAATTTTTTTTTTCATAGTTTTTTTTTTATTCTATCAAGATTTCACTCCTACAATTATTCATTGAGACAACAACCCTTGGGAAGGACTAATTTGAGGATGGGGAATTAACACATCGATTCGCTTTCTTCCTTCCCCTTATTCTTTTTAGTTTAATGGAAACTTTTTGTTAAGGAGTGTTGCGCAAAAAAGAGGTTTAGGTTTTTTAAAATTGACATAAACCTTGGTCTCAAATTCTAGCTTAATTCTAATTAAGTCTCATTATTATTATTGAAAATTCAAAATTTTGGAAAATCAATTTGTAAATAGAATAGGTTTTTGATTCTGTTTATAAATATCCAAATAGGTAAATTAAATTATAAATTATTAAAAAAAAATTTCTTTTTATTGAAAAAAAAAAGAATAAAAAGGACAGAGTTCTTTTTTATAGTTTAGCTAGAAGAGGAGATTCTATGAAAAATTTAACCGATTCTTTTGTTTACGTGGGTCACTGGCC